AAATGGAAATTCTTATTACTATCCCTATATATTTCATTCTTCATTGGTTAATTGCAATTAAGATATTTAGAATTAGAATTAGATTTCATATCTTTTATTAGTCTTTTTCATATTTGCGAAAAGAAAAAAAAAAGAGATCGTTGGAGCAATCCATATTCGTGATGCAACTGTTGTTACATTAGATCCCCCCAAGAGTTCTTTCCTTATGGAACTACAATACAAAACAAAGATGGGATTCTTTAATATGGAAAGAATATAGAACCTAAAAGGGTATAAAAGGGTAATAGAAGTTGCTCTTCTTTGAATCGAGTTGGTCCGAAATCAAATTCAAATAAAGAAATAAAAGAAAATGAAAATATTCAATATTTTGATATTTTTTGAAAAAGTCAAGGCTTTCTTTTTTTTTTTTAGTGTCCGTCTATAATGACTGATAAATCAAGAACTTTCAATTGGAACTAAACGAATTCTTTAAATTTGTTTTTCTTACCGTCGTATCTGGATTGAGACTTAGGTAAATGTTTTATTCATATATGTAGTAAAAGAACATATCTAATTTAGCTCTTTCATGCCTATTCTAACTAGTTATTTTGGTTTTTTACTGGCTGCTTCAACTATAACCCCAGCTCTATTTATTGGTTTGAACAAGATACGACTTATTTGAAATGAATGAAATTCAATAAACAATTTACAAAAAGAAAAATAAAAGCCTCTCATAATATTTCATTTTAGGTATTCTATGGTTCCTTCCCGCGTCAATTGCCAATTCCTGTTCATTGAGATTCACGGATAATTCAGATTAATATTTAGGGATAGATCTTACCTCTCTTTTTATTCCCTAAAACAAATCGAAATGATTGAAGTTTTTCTATTTGGAATCGTCTTAGGTCTAATTCCTATTACTTTAACAGGATTATTTGTAACTGCATATTTACAATACAGGCGCGGTGATCAGTTGGACCTTTGATTGAGTAACATCTCTTTTTTTGATTGACCTCCTCCTTGTAGGAGGTCAAATTTCAGTTGCAATTCTACTTTGTTTTGTTCAATTATTTCATTGTAATTCAACATAAAATAAACGGAATCACGCTCTGTAGGATTTGAACCTACGACATCGGGTTTTGGAGACCCGCGTTCTACCGAACTGAACTAAGAGCGCTTTCTTATATCATATCCTATAACAGTAGATAGGATTGTAAAGAAAAGTATTTTTTTACCCCGGAGGATTCTTGTGTACATATAGTATGTAAAAATGAAAGATTATGTCCAAAAATTCCCGATCTTACTCAATGAATCCCTCGTAACTGTCCATAGGAGAAAGAATAGGTAGGGATGACAGGATTTGAACCCGTGACATTTTGTACCCAAAACAAACGCGCTACCAAACTGCGCTACATCCCTTTTAAAAATTGTTGTACAGTGTCATTGTATAAAATCCATGTCTTGTTTTCCACACATCCTTCTTTTTTGCTCTTATAGGTAGAGAATGTTCTTGTCATCTTTTTTAGGGGGGCGGCAAATTTGAATCTGCTGGGTCGTTGTACATATGCATTTTAGTTAGTAATTCCTAATTCTAATTTCATTTCAAGCAAAAACAAATGATCTTGAACTAAAAGATCGGGTTATCTATGATCTATGTATTAGAATATCGAACTAGAACTATATATGTATTACAATATACAATACAAATAAATAATTCAAATAAATAAGAAAAAAAAATAAAAGAAGAAGGAGGATTTTCAATGCGAGATATCAAAACATATCTCTCAACGGCACCTGTGCTAACCACTCTATGGTTTGGGTCTTTAGCAGGTCTATTGATAGAAATTAATCGTTTATTTCCGGATGCCTTGTCATTCCCTTTTTTTTAATCCTGTTTGAATTCTTGTATTGATCTGTGAAGAAATGAAGAATATTTGAGATACAATTCTACGTAACATGTCTCCAATTTTGCTCCCTTTTTCTTTCCTATCCTAAAAAAAAAGAAAGAGAAAGAGTGTATCGAACTTCAGTCAAAATACAGTGAATCTACGATAGAATTTGGGGGAAAAGAAATGGAAATGTGGATCCAGTCGTTTAGGGGCGGTTACACGAAATTCTAATATAGAAAGAAGAAAATACTGAGATTAGGATTAGGATAGGAATAATTCCTAGTTAGAAAAAATTGTATTAATTAATTATTACGATATTCTTAATATTCTTCTATTAATGAATATGACTCTCTTTCTTTATAGTTATAGTAATTAATAGTGATTATCTTTTCTATTATAGTACTTCGAAGTCATTCGAATTCTAATAATTCGAAAAAGAAAAGATTTACGAATTTTATTTCTAGTTAGTAACTTTTATTAATATAGATATAGAATATAGATTCTTTTTTTATTTTCTTTTTCTTTGGTTTGGGTCAAAAAGAAAATGAAGAGAGTTCTAAAGTGAAGTCGATCCAAAATGAAAAGGAGGTTCATGGCCAAGGGTAAAGATATAAGAATTATAGTGATTTTGGAATGTACCTGTTGTGTTCGAAAGGGTGTCAATAAAGAATCGCCGGGCATTTCTAGATATATTACTCAAAAGAATCGACACAATACACCCAATCGATTAGAATTTAGAAAATTTTGTCGCTATTGTCAAAAGTATACGATTCATGGGGAAATAAAAAAATAGATGGAACGGAATGCGTGTGTTATTTTTCCAAGTAGCGAGAAGAGTAAGAACTTTACATCTTAACATTCACATATATAATACAAACCAAATCCTATTTTGGTCGAATCTTAAATGAATAAGAAAAAAAATAGAATTCTATTTTCTAGATCCTTTTATATATAAGGAATAAACAAACAAGGAATAAGCAAACCATGGATAAATCCAAACAACCTTTTCGTAAATCCAAGCGATCTTTTCGTAGGCGTTTACCCCCAATTGGATCGGGGGATCGAATCGATTATAGAAACATGAGTTTAATTAGTCGATTTCTTAGTGAACAAGGAAAAATCTTATCTAGACGGACGAATAGGTTGACCTTGAAACAACAACGATTAATTACTATTGCTATAAAACAAGCTCGTATTTTATCTTCGTTACCTTTTCGTAATAATGAGAAACAATTGGAGAGAGTGGAGTCGATCCCTAGAACTACTGGTCCTAGAACCAAAAATAAATAGAGATACTCCTAAAAACTCCAATAGGGAATCAAGCTCATATTAATGTTTTGCTCGAAAAAAAAAGAGAATCCAGATTTGATTCTTGTATTCTAAAAAAGGAAAAATGGGGAAGAAATCTTTTTTTTCTTGAAAGATGTTCGTTTATTCCTACTACTCAAATCTGAATTTCTTTTTCTTCTATCTTCCCGGAGTCCATTCTCCGGGAAATCCTGTTTCAATCATTCTTGTTTCCTGTATAATAGATTCTATTAAGATTCTTTTATTCCTTTATTTGATTTGTATTTATTATTGATGATCTTATTTGAAATTATATCAAAACAATTCTTATTTGATAGGGCTATTTGCGCAAGTATTTTACGATTCAGAAGCAATTGTCTCTTGTACAGATTGTGGATGAATAGGCTATAACTATAGAATATTCTATCCTCACGAGTTACCGCATTTATCCGAGTGATCCACAAACGACGAAAATCTCTCTTTTTCCTGCTCCTATCTCGATGAGAGGAAACCAAAGCTCTCATTCTTTGTTGAGTAGTCGTTCGAGTAAGTCTTGAATGAGCCCCTATAAAGGTTGATGCAAATAAACGAATCTTTTTTCGACGTCTTCGAGCTGTATATCCTCGTTTAACTCTGGTCATTGAATCAAATGAAACTTTCTTGAATAACTAATTGATTTCTCTTCTTTCAGTCATCCTTTTCCTCCGGTCGATTAATAACAAAACGGATTCTTCCGATATATAAAATATAAATTCCAATGGCTTTTGCGACTATGACCTTCCCGACCACGATTTTTTCTTTCTTCATTTTTTCTTTCTTCAAAGTATCTCGCCTGGAAATAATAAATTCGACTGCTACTAAATAAAAAAGAATAGTGGGTTCCCTCGTTTCTATGGCAACTTCTGAAACGGTGAGGTCCTCTCTATACACCGGAGCCTCTTCTTTCATTTCATCGAATTTTATTGTGAACTTGTATAGTTCACACTCTTTGGCTCTACCCATCCATTTTTCAATTCTAATTAGAAAGTAATAGTCCTTTTCACAAAAAAGCTATCCATACAGTGACGGCATTTAATTCTGAAAGTTGGCTACGTAGCTGACCCTGTTAGTCCGTTTTTTCAAGAATAGGAACATAACCTTTTTCCTCCGCTTAATGGATAACTATTTGTTACCAATGGAGAATTCCTTCTCATCTCAAATGGAGTGATTGGATTTGCACCAATAGAAACCATAAATTCATAACATAATTAGGTAGATTATAGATCTTCATTTTTCTCTATTTATAGAATAGTCAATTAGATAGCCGTCTTCCACTCTATCTATCCTAATTCATCGTTAGTGGTCGTTGATACTGGAAAAGATTTTTGCATTTCTTCAAACTCATGATCTGAACTGAACGAGTCGCACATACACCCTAGTACATGTTCCTCGACGCTGAGGACATCCTCGAAGAGCGGGAGATTTCGTGACATTTCTTATTGGCTGTCTTGCGTTTCTAATAAGTTGTTTAATGGTTGGCATGGCATGTCTATAGAATCTCATTCTAGATAGAATAGAGCGGGTTGGCTTAGATCGATCTTAACCTGATGGTTGATGATTATGAATGATTTCTATTCACACGGAAATTTCAAATCTTGAAACGGAATTCGTATATTTATACGGAATCCCCAGTATTTTAATTTTCGACCGCTACAAGATCAACGATGCCATGAGCTTGGGCTTCTGTTGCTGACATAAAAACATCCCTTTCCATATCTTCGGATATAACCCATAAAGGGTTGCCCGTTCTTTGTACATAAACTTTTGTGAGAGTTTCGCGAAGTTTCAATAGTTCTTCTGCTTCCAGGATAAATTCCCCTGCTTGTGCCTCGTAAAAAGAACTAGCAGGTTGGTGAATCATAACCCTGATGATATTGATATAACATCATGAACGGTTCTTCTATCTATATATCGCACGATTGGGTTAAAGTAAGGGGGAATAAAAATAACAATAAAAAATAGAATGAAACAACCGTACGGGCATCTTTTGTACATTGCATACGGCTCTGCAATGGAATTTCTTTTTTCGATAGAATTGATTCTATCAAAAAGAAGAAATAGAACCCATCCGATCCAAATCGTTAAATGATCCATTTACCACCCTTCCTTTCGTAGTAGTAAAAAAGATACTATGATGGTTCTGTTGCTTTATATATTTATCTCGTCTGTGGTTTGTTTAGCAATCCCAAAGTTTCTTTTTGATACGATCCAAGAAGGAGAAAATGATTTTTTCCATTTTTTTGACTCTTTCTCTCATAACATAAAAAGAAGAAAGATACTTCTGGTGTGGAAGAATAATGGTTTGTGACGCTGAAATTGACTCTTGCTTGACACATAAATCAAATTGGGAATAACTCTTCTTTCATACTACTATCTCGATACAAAATCTCATGTTAGAAAAAAAACAATAATGGTTTGTTCATATCGAACTCGAAGTGCCATGCTATTATTACTTATTCTTTATTTGATTCATATTCGATACAGCGAAGGCATAGTATTCTTTTTTTTTCTCAAAGAAAAAAACTCATTGGCGCCAAGCGTGAGGGAATGCTAGACGTTTGGTAATTTCTCCTCCGACCAGAATGAAAGATCCCATTGAAGCGGCTAATCCCATACATATTGTATGTACATCCGGTGATACAAATTGCATAGTATCATAAATGGCTATTCCTGGTATTACCCATCCGCCTGGAGAATTTATAAACAAATAAAGATCCCTAGTATCATCTTCTATGCTGAGATATACCATGAGACCAACAAGTTGATTCGAGATCTCACTATCAACCTCTTGGCCTAAAAAAAGTAATCTTTCTCGATGAAGTCGGTTGATTAGGGCAAAATTGTATCCCTGAGGAACCGTACGTGCACCTTTGGATGCATACGGTTCGAAAGAATTGCGAAAAAAAGAATCAATGTGTCGATTCCAGTCCTATTTCTTTTTCCTTTTTTACATTCTAGAATGGGAAGGAGGGCAAAACTCATGTAAAAAAGAAAAAAGAATTTTATGAACTTATTGAACTAACTTCTCATTGATGTATTGTTTCATCGAAATTCAAATAACGATGTAATTTTCTTGTTCCTGAATGGGCCCTTTCAATTCTTTTAGGTTCTTGTTCTACTCCGGGGGAAGATTTTCCCGAATTCCATTTGCGCATATAGGTCAAATGATTCCAGTACCACTGTTTGATACCTTTCCCCAAAATATTCTATGTATTCATCATACTACTCCATTGGTAGGCAGTTTTAGATAATCCCTATAGTAAGTATAAGAATAGTCTATTATAAAAGTGGTAATCGTGTAATCATCATCTATTCTACATAATAGATTAGATTATAAGATTCTATTATAGTTCTATTTATAGTAAGTTCTATTATATTCTATTTAATCACTTAAGAATTTAATGAAATTTATTAAGAATTTAATGAAATTTATATTTTATTTTTATATTCTTTATTTAATATTTCTTATTTATATTACTACATTTACACTCCCATTATATTACTTTTACTTACTTTTACTCTTACCATTTACAATTTGGTATTCTTTGAACGGAGCCTGGATACTTTATTTTATCAGTCCAAGTAAACCATCAATTATTTGAATTGATAATATTGATCCCCAATAGGAATTATTGTGCTTCACGCTCCGAATTATTGATGATTCAATCAATACAATATTGAATATATCTTTATTGGATTGGGCGAAACAGAGAATACTCGATCGGGGGAGATAACGGGGAAATACCATATGACCAATATGTCTGACAAGTCGCACTATACGTCAACCCAAGCTGCATCTTCCTCTCCAGGACTCCGAAAAGGTACTTTTGGAACACCAATGGGCATTAAGATAAAGAAAAAAATGAAGTACTATACTTTACTTTAATATGGAAACGTAACAATGGTTTGTTTTATTGTCTTCATCATTTTTTCTCTTTCTTTTCTATTTTGATATTCTATATCTATTTCTTTTTTCTTTTCTTTTTCTATCTTCTTTTATATCTTCTATTTATATATTCTATTTTTAGATCTTTTAATCTTCTTTCTATTTAGAATCTTATATTCTTAGATTATCTTATATTATATATATATATTCTAGAAAATTATATTCTAGAAAATAAAATAGAACTTAATACTTAATATTATTATACAGATAATAGATAGGACTGGAAGGTTCATAGAGGAAGACAGAATGAATAAAGAAAAATTATAACGAACGGGATCGATCGGATTAGCCGATTGTTCGAATGATTTCAAATTATAAAAAAGTATCTATGCATTATTTTTCCCTCAAAATCCTCCCATT